GTGACACGAGGATTTTCAGTCCTCTGCTCTACCTGCTGAGCTATCCCGACCATTTCCGACGCGCCTTCTTTCTAATTTTAGTAAATGACTTGAGTCTATGTCAATAAAAGTCAATAAAAAAAAAAAAGATATTCTAAAGCTATTCTAAAGTCTTATCATTGTTAATCATTCCAATTTTATTTTAAAAGGGATTCCTTGTTTTACTCAAAGAAGTTCGTTTGGATGTCTATCCTATCTATCACAAAACTTGTGAAAAGAAATGAAAAGAAAAAATGCAGCCCGGATACATTTGTGAAAAACTCGAATAAATGAGAAAAATAAATGAGAAAGATAACGAATTTTGAATCGTTAACGAAAAGAGAGAATAAGATAAACAATTAGGGAGTCAGGTGGGCCCCTTTTTGGGGATAGAGGGACTTGAACCCTCACGATTTCTAAAGTCGACGGATTTTCCTTTTACTATAAATTTCTTTGTTGTCGATATTGACATGTAGAATGGGACTCTATCTTTACTCTCGTCCAATTAATCAGCAGATTCTGGGGTGAATGATCTGATCAATGAATATTCGATCCTTTCGTCAACTTGGAATCGATTCAAATCAAAGCAATGTTTTTTTTTTTATTATTATTTGATATTTGAATTATTAATTATTTCATTTTTCATATAACATAGAAAAAAATACAGATTTGGGTCGGTTGTCATTAATCATTTGAGATAGTATTTCAGTACGTATGCCTATGTATTATGTATATAGGGTTATACTTTACTTTACCTTTCTTTTTTTCTGGAATTTTTACTTTAGCAGAAGGATTCCCTTACTTGTACTTGACTAATGCAACGCAGTCAACTCTATTTGTTAGAACAACTTCCATTGAGTCTCTGCACCTATCCTTTTGTATTCTTATTCTGTCTTTATGAACCTTTGTTTGTTTTCGAAAAATAGGATTTGGCTCAGGATTGCCCCTTTTTTTTCCGGGGTTTCTCTGAATTTGAAAGTTATCACTTAGTAAGTTTCCATACTAAGGCTCAATTCAATTAAGTCCGTAGCGTCTACCAATTTCGCCATATCCCCTCTTTGTTTTGTGTTTTGAGATTCAAATCTTATTATTATGTTATTATGTCATTCCCTTTTTTCTTTCATTTCTATTCTATTCTACTGGAACTGTTAAAGTCATTAGATACCGATTCCTATATTCCTATATTCCTAGAATAGTGTTTCCTCTTATTTTAATATTTTATTTGATTTCTTGTCTAGCCTCTTTCATATCTATTTTGGACCCCTAATTTGGTCTAATCAGAAATCATTCTATCATTTCTGTATCCGCAATTCAATAATTCAATATAGATGCATATATACCACATTTATTCTATATGTTTTTCTTCGAATCATTTTTATTGTGCAATTTTGAATACTCGAACGGTCAATTCTTTTCTTTTTTTTTTATATATTCAGTTCATTTTTCTATATTCATTTAATTTAATTATTAATTACTACGAATGAAAAGTGAATAGCTAAGGTTCCAGTAGTTTACTAAATTCCTGTGCATGTACAATTTCTGTTATGTGAGCCCGCTTAGCTCAGAGGTTAGAGCATCGCATTTGTAATGCGATGGTCATCGGTTCGATTCCGATAGCTGGCTTTTTTTTTTCTATTTTTTTTTTTTTATTCTATATACATTCTTTGTGTATACTTTGTATATATACAATAAGGTCCGGATATTGATAGAATCCATCTCATTTGTAGTATATCAGTATTTTTTGTAGTATAATACTTCAGTAGATTTTGCCTCATTTATCATATTTATCCTTTAGTTCAGTTTTAATTTAGGTTTATGAAATTTCAATAAAATAAAGAAAATAAGGAGTCTTTATGTCACGTTACCGAGGGCCTCGTTTCAAAAAAATACGCCGTCTGGGGGCTTTACCGGGACTAACTAGTAAAAGGCCTAGAGCCGGGAGCGATCTTAGAAATCAATCGCGCGCCGGTAAAAAATCTCAATATCGTATTCGTTTAGAAGAAAAACAAAAATTGCGTTTTCATTATGGTCTTACAGAACGACAATTGCTTAAATACGTTCGTATCGCCGCAAAAGCCAAAGGGTCAACAGGTCAGGTTTTACTACAATTACTTGAAATGCGTTTGGATAACATCCTTTTTCGATTAGGTATGGCGTCAACTATTCCTCGAGCCCGCCAATTAGTTAACCATAGACATATTTTAGTTAATGATCGTATAGTAGATATACCAAGTTATCGCTGCAAACCCCGCGATATTATTACAGCGAAGGATGAACAAAAATCTAGAGTTATGATTCAAAATTCTCTTGATGCATTCCCCCAGGAGGAATTGCCAAAACATTTGACTCTTCACCCATTCCAATATAAAGGATTGGTCAATCACATAATAGATAGTAAATGGATTGGCTTGAAAATAAATGAATTGTTAGTTGTAGAATATTATTCTCGTCAGACTTAAACCTAACTAAAATAACAAGGGTTCGAACAATTTTGTCCCCTGTCACCTAAGTAAAGAGACAAAAGGTATGGGTTTTCTTGGGGGATTTTTATCCCATTGATATATCCTAGAATGATAGGGGCATTTTCATTCCTTGTCCACTCGTATTTTCTGTTCCACAGAAATTAGGAATAGAGAATCCAAAGATAGAACTCTTGGAATAAGGGTATCCATTGTTAGGTGATTTGATATATTGCGGTCAATAGCATTTCAGTAACATTGATAAATTAGGTGAAGGTGCGGAAAGAGAGGGATTCGAACCCTCGGTAAACAAAAGCCTACATAGCAGTTCCAATGCTACGCCTTCAACCACTCGGCCATCTCTCCTACATAATGATTAGGATAATGATTATGGCCCCGAAAGCGAGTGAATCGCGAGTCAATCCCGATTTGAGAATGAAGATAACTGTCACTGCAACTATTGATGTAATTATTCCAACTGTATTTATTATCATATAGAATTTAGTATCATATATATTAGATTAGATGTTGGATAGGTACGGTACGTACAATTAATTCTAACTATAAACTATAAAAAATAGAAAACTTTTAATCATTTAATCAAAGAAAGACTTTTCCTTCGGGGCTAGGGGGATAAAGAAATTTTTTTTTTGTGAAAAACTTTTTCTTAAAAACAATAAACAATAAAGATATATATCTATTTATGTTTGCTGTTTGCGAAGATGACGTTCCCGTCTTTTTCTGATATCTATACCGGCTAAAATAACGGGATTGGAACGACTCGAACACGCGGTCTATCTTTTTTTATGAGTTAAGTCTGTTTTTATGTTATTTCGTACTGTATAATTACTTTTTTTGTAGGATCGTTTTCTAACGAGAGGTAATTAAAAGAAATTTAAAAATGGATTGCTACCTATGCCTAGATCCCGGATAACTGGAAATTTGATTGATAAGACCTTTACAATTGTAGCCAATATCTTATTACGAATAATTCCGACAACTTCAGGAGAAAAAGAGGCATTTACTTATTACAGAGATGGTGTGATTTGATTTCTTTTATTTACCGCGTCGAGTTTTAGGAGAAAGACACATTAGCCGGGATAGAAAGATTTGAAAAAAACTCTACGTTTATTGAAGGTGAAGTTTCTAAAAAAACATTCCTTCTGTCGTGTATCCCCGATTAATGCAGCCTCAGATGTTTCAATTGTCGATTCTAGCATTGAGCGAAAAGGTTACACCTATGGCTATGGGTTATGTATTGCAGGTTAATACTGCTCCACTAGTACCACTAGGCGGCATAGAGGAAGAAGCACTACGCTTAGGAATCAACAACACGAAAACTTTGCTCTAAATTTCCCCTTTTCCTTATTGGGATCGGGACTAAGAAGAATGGTTGGGACAACAAATATCCATCTCATTCGTGCTTTGGATACCCATATAACCATCGAAGACTGTTGAAGTGACTAATTCCTAGAAATTAAGGGATGTTGAGGACAAAGAAATTGTTGGAGTTAACGTAACATTTTTATATTTTTATCTAGTACCAACATCTTGGATGTTAAGAAACGATCTTTTGCAGGAAGGTTGGCTAGAGATTTCTTGTAAAAACACTAGCCCCGCTCAGTTCATAATGAGAATATTTCACTCCTTTTTGATTCTATGTATTAGGCTTATTATGCACATAAGGGAGGAGCCGTATGAGATGAAAACCTCACGTACGGTTCTGGAACGGAGATTCTTTGAATCGAATAACGACCGTAACGGATGTCTGCTCAATCCGAAGGAAATTATGCGGAAGCTTTACAGAATTATTATGAAGCTATGCGACTAGAAATCGATCCCTATGATAGAAGTTATATACTCTATAATATAGGCCTTATTCACACAAGTAATGGAGAACACACAAAAGCTTTGGAATATTATTTTCGGGCATTAGAACGAAACCCTTTCTTACCACAAGCTTTTAATAATATGGCCGTAATCTGTCATTACGTGCGACTATCTACACTATAGAAAGAAAAAGGAAAGAAAGAGCAAAATCTACTAGTAATCTACTAGTAAAAAAAATAAAAAAAAAAAATAGGCTTTCTACATATGGCATCGTCCAAAACAACGATTTTTATCAGCTGTAGCAAAGAAATAAACTTCATAGAAATCGAAATATGAAAAAAGAAATATGCCTAGATACTTTATTCTATGGATAAAGGATCTAATTGATAGAGGAAGCACCGTAAAGATCAATTAGCGAAATTTTTGCCGATACAATAAGAACTGCTTACTTAATGTCATAATATGAGACAAAAGCTAGGAATCCACTTATGTAATGGAGTCGACCCCCTAAAGTATTGAGCAGCGGTGTAGCATCAGATCCCAAAGATAGTAAGCCTTTTCTTTCTTATGAGAGAAGGTCTTTTTCAAAGATTCTATATAAATAGAAATTTCTATATGAAACCGAGATAGTTACCTTGCAGAAAATTGTGTAGAACACCTACGCTTTATTCTTTTGAAGGTGGGAGAAAAGAT